AATTTTTCTTATTTATATTTTTAAAAGAATTATTTATAAAAATAATTTATAATTGATTTTTTTTTATTAAATGAAATTTTGTTAGTATTTTAAATAAGGTGTAATAACAATTACTATTTAATAATTTTATTTAGCACCTAAAAATCGACAACTAATATAAATATTTAATTTAAAATTAAAAATTTATAGTTACTCCTAATGTTAAAAAGTGATTTATTAATATATAAATATTTAATATAAATTTGATTATCTGGATATATAACCATATATACACTAATATAAGAGTGGTCACTATTGCCAAATATGCATCTATAATAATGTTTGAAGGGGGAAAAAAAAAGCTGGATATATAAATATCTATTAATATATAAGAATGTAATATTAATATATATATTTATATGTACCAAGAATGATAACCATATATATATATAATAAAGTTTTAATATATATGCATGCATTGTATATGAATTATATAACCATATATTGTAATACAAATATTTTAATATATATATAGATATTTGATACTATATCCATCTTTACTCCTATTAAGTCGTATGAATTGCGTAAATATTTATTAATGGTAATGTAATGGACTAATATAAATATTAAAATTTTAATTTATATATAGATGATTTATATGTGTAAAAATTAAGGGGGAAGGTAAACATTTATATAATATAAATATTTTTTTATTTTTATATATATAAAAAAAAAAAAAAAAAAAAAAAAAAAAAAAAATATTCCTTAAAATATTTATTTACAAATAATTTTTATTAAATTAAATTTTTATAAATTATTTAAAGGTTTTAGTATTAAATAATATAATTTAAGGGGATTATATTATTTGATTGATGTAAATTGTGTATAGTAGTTACTAATTTTAAATTATTTATATAAATAATTAATTATTAGTTTATAGTTTTCATAAATATTTATGATAATTAAAAATTATAAATTATTTTTATGTCAAATTAAAAATTAATTTGAAATATAAAGTTTTATTCTTGCTTAAAAATTTATTATTAATTTATTTTACATGTAAATTTTTGTGTGGATTATATTATATTTTAAAAATATAATTTTTATTATTTATTCGCAGTAATTAATATTATAAAATTAAAGAAATTTAGAAATAGTAATTTTATTAAGTATTAACAAATTTTGTGCCAGCAGTTGCGGTTATACAAAAAATATAAATAAATTTTATTAGATGTAGTTAGATGTATTAATTTTAAATTAAAAGTAAATTTGTTAGGTGAAATTTTAAATTTATAATAGTTTAATTTATTAAAATAATTGAAGCTAGAAAATTTTAATTATAAACTAGGATTAGATACCCTATTATTTAAAATTTAATTAGATAGTCTTGAGTAGTAATAGTTATGGTCTTGAAACTTAAAGAATTTGGCGGTATTTTAGTCTATTCAGAGGAACCTGTCCTATAATCGATAGTCCACGTTGAATCTTACTTAAATTTGTTTATCAATTTGTATATCGCCGTTATCAGAATATTTTATAAGAATAATAATTTTCTAAATTTTTAATTAAATAATGATGTCAGGTCAAGGTGCAGTTTATGTTTAAGTAGAGATGGGTTACAATAAAAATATTTATTAATGGAAATGAAATTGAAATATTTTATAGAAGGTGGATTTGATAGTAAAATTATATAGATAATTAATTTGATTATAGCTCTAAAATATGCACATATCGCCCGTCGCTCTTATTATTAAGATAAGATAAGTCGTAACATAGTAGATGTACTGGAAAGTGTATCTAGAATGACAATTTAAAGCTTATTTAGTAAAGCATTTCATTTACATTGAGAAAATATTTGTGCAAGTCAAATTAAATTGATAATTTTTATTTATTAATAAATTTTTGTAATTTAGTTATTTATATTAAAAATAATTATAATTTGTTAAGTTTTAGTATTTTATAAAGAAAAAATAATTTTTATAATAGTAAATTAGTATTGTGAAATAAAATTGAAATAATTTGAAAAATTAATAATTTAAAAGAAAATTTAATTCATTGTACCTTGTGTATCAGGGTTTATTAATTAAAAAATAATGATATTTATTTTTCTCGATTTTAAAAGAGTTAATAAATTATATTAGTTTTTGTGGAAAAATAATTAATAATAATTTATTAGAAATGAAAAGTTAATCGTTTTTAAAGGTATCTAGTTTTTTAAGAAATGAATTTAATTCAGTTATTTTAAATGTATTAATTTTATTAAATTAATTTAATATTTTAAAATAGTAATATTTTATGGGATGAGCTTTAGAATAGATAATTAAAAATTAATTAATATTAATTAATAAATATATGCTTAGAATTAGCAATTATTTATAAATATGTTATAGTTTATTTTATAAAATTAATTATTTAGTTTGATTTTAATTATTTATTAAAATATTTACTTTAATTATAAAAGTAAAGTAATAATGATAAAATTAGTATATATTTTTGTATGAATATATAAATTTTGTTAAATTTATATAAAGAACTCGGCAAATATAATGTTCGCCTGTTTATCAAAAACATGTCTTTTTGTAATTTATTTAAAGTCTAATCTGCCCACTGATATTAATTGAAGGGCCGCGGTATTTTAACCGTGCAAAGGTAGCATAATCATTAGTTTTTTAATTGAAGGCTTGTATGAATGATTGGACGAGATATTAGCTGTTTCATATAAAATTAAATAGAATTTTATTTTTTAGTTAAAAAGCTAAAATAATAATAAAAGACGAGAAGACCCTATAGATCTTAATAATTTATATATTTTATTTATATAGAAAATTTTAGATATTATACTTATAATTATTTTGTTGGGGTGACAATAAAATTTATTAAACTTTTATATAAATTTTACATGAATTAATGAATATTTGATCCATTATTAGTGATTAATAAATTAAGTTACCTTAGGGATAACAGCGTAATTTTTTTTGAGAGTTCATATCGATAAAAGAGATTGCGACCTCGATGTTGGATTAAGAGATAAAGTTGGGTGTAGAAGTTCAAATATTTAGGTCTGTTCGACCTTTAATTTCTTACATGATCTGAGTTCAAACCGGCGTGAGCCAGGTTGGTTTCTATCTTTATTTAATTATAATATTTTAGTACGAAAGGACCAAATATTGAAAATATTAATTTTTATAATTGGATTATTAATAAATTATTTACTATTTTGGCAGATTAGTGCAATAAATTTAGAATTTATATATGTAATTTTATTACAAATAGTACTTGTTTTATATAGATTTAATTTTACCTTTAATTGGAAGATTACTATTAGTTATTTGTGTAATAGTAGGAGTAGCATTTTTAACTTTATTAGAGCGAAAGGTATTAGGATATATTCAAATTCGAAAAGGTCCTAATAAAGTAGGATTAATAGGATTACCTCAACCATTTTGTGATGCAATTAAATTATTTACTAAGGAACAAACTTATCCTTTATTATCTAATTATATTTCTTATTATTTTTCTCCTATTTTTTCATTATTTTTGGCTTTATTAGTATGAATATGTGTTCCTTTATTAATTAAATTATATTCTTTTAATTTAGGAGTTTTATTTTTTTTATGTTGTATTAGATTAGGTGTTTATACAGTTATAGTAGCTGGATGATCATCAAATTCAAATTATGCTTTATTAGGAGGATTGCGAGCAGTAGCTCAAACAATTTCATATGAAGTTAGTTTAGCATTAATTTTATTATCATTTGTTTTTTTAATTGGAAGATACAATTTATATAATTTTTATATTTTTCAAAAGTATATTTGATTTTTAGTAATTGCTTTTCCTTTAGGATTAGTATGATTTGCTTCTTGTTTAGCAGAGACTAATCGGACACCTTTTGATTTTGCTGAAGGAGAATCTGAATTAGTGTCTGGATTTAATGTTGAATATAGAAGAGGAGGTTTTGCTTTAATTTTTTTAGCTGAATATGCTAGTATTTTATTTATAAGAATATTATATGTTGTAATTTTTATAGGTTGTAATATTTTTAGTTTTGATTTTTATATTAAGTTAGTATTTATTTCTTTTTTATTTATTTGAGCTCGTGGGACTTTACCTCGATTTCGATATGATAAATTAATATATTTAGCTTGAAAGAGATTTTTACCTTTTTCTTTAAATTATTTAATATTTTTTATTGGGTTAAAAATTTTTATTATATCTTTTATATTATGAATTAATTTTAGTAAAGTTAATAGAATATTTATATTCTATCTTATGTTTTCAAAACATATGCTTATATCAAGCTCATTAACTAATTAATTAATTAAAGAATCTCATCATTTAATAATTAAAGGATTAATAATATAATATAAAAAGTATAAAACTGTTAAAATTTGTCCAATTAGAATAAAAGGATCTTCTACAGGTCGAGCTCCAATTCATGTTAATAAAATTACAATTACAACTATACATCAGAATAAAACTTGACTAATTGGATAAAATTGAATTCCTCGGAATTTACTTAAATGATAAAATGGTAAAATTATTAAAATAGCAATAGATATAACTAAAGCAATTACTCCTCCTAGTTTATTAGGAATAGATCGAAGAATAGCATATGCAAATAAAAAGTATCATTCAGGTTGAATATGAACTGGGGTAACTATAGGATTAGCAGGAATAAAATTATCTGGATCTCCTAAAAGATAAGGATCAATTAAAGTTAATATAGTTAAAATTATTATTATAATAATAAATCCAACAATATCCTTATAAGTAAAGTATGGATGAAATGGAATTTTATCTGAATTTGAATTAATTCCTAAAGGATTATTAGATCCTGTTTGATGTAAAAATAATAAGTGAATTATAGTTATTGCAGCAACAATAAATGGGAGAATAAAATGGAAAGTGAAGAATCGGGTAAGTGTTGCATTATCTACAGCAAATCCTCCTCAAAGTCATTGTACTAATTCAGTTCCTACATAAGGAACAGCTGATAATAAATTAGTAATTACAGTAGCTCCTCAAAAAGATATTTGTCCTCAGGGAAGTACATATCCTATAAAAGCTGTTCCTATTACTAAAAATAAAATTACAACTCCTACTAATCATGTTGGTTCAAATAAGTATGATCCATAGTATATTCCTCGTCCAATATGTAAATAAATACAAATAAAGAAAAATGATGCTCCATTAGCATGTAGAGTTCGTAATAATCAACCATAATTTACATCTCGACAAATATGTGTTACTCTATCAAATGCTATAGAAATATCAGCAGTATAATGTATTGCTAAAAATAGTCCTGTTAAAATTTGAATAATTAAACATAATCCTAAAAGTGAACCAAAATTTCATCAACTTGAAATATTAACAGGTGCAGGTAGATCAACTAAAGCATTATTTATAATTTTAAATAATGGGTGGTCTTGTCGTAAAGGTTTATTCATTGGTTAATATATAGGACGTAAAGGGCCATAAAAAATATTTGTAATTTTTACAACTGCAATTAAAGTTAATAATAAATAATTAATTAAAATTAGTGTAATTATATTTGTAGGAAAATTATATAATTTATTTAATCTTAATGAATTTTCTATAATAAAAGAATTTATTTGATTAATTGGTATTATTTCATTATTAAAAAAAAATGATATAAGTGATCTTTTATCAATAAATAAAGTAATAATAAAAATTAGTCCAATGAAATATATTGTAGAGATTGTTAATTTTATAGATAATGAAAATATTTCATTTGAAGCTAGTGAAGTAACATAAATAAATAAAACTAATATACCTCCTAAAAAGGTTAAAAATAAAATATATGAAAATCAGAATGTTTTAGCAAATAATCCTGTTATTAAACAAATTAAAAAGGTTTGTACAAGTAATAGTAATCCTATAGCTAATGGATGATTTATTTGTAAAAAAATAATTCTTGAAATAAATCTTATTAAATAGAGTATAATTTGATAAATATCAGGAAGTAGTTTAATTAAAATATTAATTTTGGGGATTAATGATAAAGAGATTTCTTTTTTCCTGAAGCTTTAAAAGAATAATTCTTATTTTTGATTTACAAGACCAATGTTTTTATTAAACTATTAAAACTAATGTTAATATTTATTTATTGAGGAATACCTTTATTTATGTTTATTATAGGGGTGATAGTATTTGTTTCTAATCGTAAACATTTATTATCAACTTTATTAAGATTAGAATTTATAGTATTAAGATTATTTTTATTATTATTTATTTATTTAAATTTATATAATTTTGAAAGATTTTTTAGAATAGTATTTTTAACTTTTAGAGTTTGTGAAGGAGCATTAGGGTTATCAGTATTAGTTTCTATAATTCGAACTCATGGGAATGATTATTTCCAAACTTTTAGAATTTTACAATGTTAAAGTTTTTATTAGCTATTTTTTGTTTAATTTTAATTAGTTTTATAAATAAAATATTTTGAACGGTTCAAAATATTTTATTTATATTATCTTTTTTATTTATTATTATAAATTACAGAAGTAATTATTTTTTAAATTTAAGATATTTTATAGGATGTGATATAATTTCTTATGGTTTAATTTTATTAAGTTTTTGAATTTGTTCTTTAATATTATTAGCTAGTGAATCTGTAGAAAAATATAGAAATTATATTAATTTTTTTATTGTAAATGTTTTATTTTTGTTATTATTTTTATATTTAACTTTTAGAAGAATAGGATTATTTCAATTTTATTTATTTTTTGAAAGAAGATTAATTCCAACTTTATTTTTAATTATAGGATGAGGTTATCAACCAGAACGTTTACAGGCTGGTGTATATTTATTATTTTATACATTATTAGCTTCTTTACCTATATTAGTAGGTATTTTTTATTTATATAGAGATTGTAATACAATAAATTTTTATTTATTAAGAAATTATAGTTATATAAATGAATTATTATATTTATGTATAATTTTAGCTTTTTTAGTAAAAATACCTATATTTTTTGTTCATTTATGATTACCTAAGGCTCATGTAGAAGCTCCAGTTTCAGGATCAATAATTTTAGCTGGAATTTTATTAAAATTAGGAGGATATGGATTACTTCGTGTATTTAGATTTTTATTAAAAATTGGATTAAAATTAAATTTTATTTGAGTTAGAGTTAGTTTAGTTGGTGGGTTTTTAGTAAGATTAATTTGTTTACGACAAACAGATTTAAAGGCATTAATTGCTTATTCTTCTGTTGCTCATATGGGAATTGTATTAAGAGGACTAATAACTTTAACATGTTGAGGATTTAGAGGATCATATAGTTTAATAATTGCTCATGGATTATGTTCATCAGGTTTATTTTGTTTAGCTAATGTTTCATATGAACGATTAGGAAGTCGAAGTTTATTAATTAATAAGGGATTATTAAATTTTATACCAAGAATAACATTATGATGATTTTTATTAAGATCTGCTAATATAGCTGCTCCTCCAACTTTAAATTTATTGGGTGAAATTAGTTTATTAAATAGAATTGTAAGATGATCATGAATTTCTATATTTATATTAGCTTTATTATCATTTTTTAGAGCAGCTTATACTTTATATTTATATGCTTATAGTCAACATGGTAAATTATGTTCTGGAATATATTCCAGAAGAGGTGGAGTATTTCGTGAATATTTATTAATATTTTTACATTGATTTCCATTAAATTTATTAATTATAAAGAGTGAATCTTGTTTTTTATGATTGTATTTGAATAGTTTAATAAAAATATTGATTTGTGGTGTCAATGATATGAATTTAATTCATTTTAGATCGTGAAATATTTATCAATTTGTTTAATTAGATTTATTAGTTTAATTAGTTTAAGAATTTCATTATTTATATTAGGAATTACTTATTTATTAAATGAATATATAGTATTTATTGAATGGGAAGTTGTTACATTATATTCATCAAGAATTGTAATAACTTTTTTATTTGATTGAATAAGATTAATATTTATATCTTTTGTTTTATTAATTTCTTCTTTGGTAATTTTTTATAGAAAAGAATATATGTCTTCTGATATAAATATTAATCGATTTATTTTATTGGTTTTAATATTTGTTTTATCAATAATATTATTAATTATTAGTCCAAATTTAATTAGAATTTTATTAGGGTGAGATGGATTAGGTTTAGTTTCTTATTTATTAGTAATTTATTTTCAAAATGTAAAATCTTATAATGCTGGAATATTAACTGCTTTATCAAATCGAATTGGAGATGTTGCTTTTCTTTTATCAATTGCTTGAATATTAAATTATGGGAGTTGAAATTATATTTTTTATTTAGAATTAATAAAAAATGATAAAAGAATACAAATTATTGCAGGTTTAATTATATTAGCTGCAATAACTAAGAGAGCTCAAATTCCTTTTTCTTCATGATTACCTGCAGCTATAGCAGCTCCTACACCTGTTTCAGCTTTAGTTCATTCTTCTACATTAGTAACTGCTGGAATTTATTTATTAATTCGATTTAATACTTTATTATTAGATTCATGAACAGGGCAATTATTATTATTAATTTCAGGATTAACAATATTTATAGCTGGTATTGGGGCTAATTTTGAATTTGATTTAAAAAAGATTATTGCTTTATCAACATTGAGACAATTAGGATTAATAATAAGAATTTTATCTATAGGATATCCAAAATTAGCTTTTTTTCATTTATTAACTCATGCATTATTTAAGGCTTTATTATTTATATGTGCAGGAGCAATTATTCATAATATAGGAAATTCTCAAGATATTCGAAATATAGGTGGATTTACTTATCATATACCAATAACATCTTCATGTTTTAATGTTGCAAATTTAGCATTATGTGGAATACCTTTTTTAGCTGGATTTTATTCAAAGGATTTAATTTTAGAAATTGTATCTTTATCTTACTTGAATATATTTAGTTTTTTTCTATATTTTTTTTCTACAGGATTAACTGTTTGTTATTCATTACGATTAGCTTATTATTCTATAACTGGGGATTTTAATGCAGGAGCTTTACATTTTTTAAATGATGAAGGATGAATTATATTAAAGGGAATAATAGGACTATTGATTATAGCAATTGTAGGGGGGAGAATATTAAATTGATTAATTTTTCCAACTCCGGATATAATTTGTTTACCATTTGAATTAAAATTGTTAACATTATTTGTATGCATTGTTGGGGGTACAAGAGGATATTTAATTTCTAATGTACCTTTTTATTTTATAAATAAATCATTAATGTATTATTTAACTAGAACATTTTTAGGTTCTATATGATTTATACCTTATATTTCAACTTATGGAATTATTTATAGTCCTTTAAATTTAGGAAATATTGTAGTAAAAAGTTTTGATCAGGGATGATCAGAATATTTTGGAGGACAAAATTTATATTATAATTTAACAAAATATTCAAAATTAAATCAAATCATTCAAAATAATAATTTAAAGATTTATTTATTAGTATTTATTACTTGAATTTTTATTTTAGTAGGATTAATTATGTTTAAGTACTTAAATAGCTTAAAAATTAGAGCATGACACTGAAGATGTTAGGGTGATATTATATATCTTTAAGTAATGAAATTAATTTAGTAACTTATAAAAGAAAATTCTTTATTTTTACAGTGAAAATGTAAGGTTTTAAATTAAACTATATAAATAGAAGTATAAATGGAATTTAACCATTAAAGAATAAAGTTAGCAGCTTTTTCTTGAACATCATACTTCCTTAATTGGAATTAATATTCAGTCTTATCATTAACAGTGATATGCCTCTATTTTTGGCTTCAATTAATTAGAATAAGGATGAATACCATCTAAGATTAGGTCGAAACTAATTGCGATTTATCGCTTCATATTCAAGGAAGATTGAAAATCTTCAATACTTTTTGAATGCAAATCAAATGTTATAATTAACTACAACCCTTTATTAAGCAGTTCATTCAAGGGCGCCTTGATTTCATTCATGATATAGCCCTAATAAAAGAATAATAATAAAGAAAATTCTAGTAAATGATCAAATTATTAAGTTAGAAAATTTAATAATTATAATTATTGGAAGAATTAAAGCAATTTCTACATCAAAAATTAAAAAAATAATTGCAATTAAAAAAAATTGAAGAGAAAATGGTAATCGAGATGAACTTATAGGATCAAATCCACATTCAAAAGGAGATGCTTTTTCACGATCAATAAGAGATTTTTTAGATAAAATAGTTGCTAATATTATTACAATTATTGAAATAATTATAATAATTGATCCTATGATAAATAAAGAAAAAATTATTTATACTAATTAATAATTAGACCTTATGATTGGAAGTCATATATACTTTTATACTATATAAATAGTTATCCTCCTCATCAATAAATAGAAATATAAAGGAATAATCATACAACATCAACAAAATGTCAGTATCAAGCAGCAGCTTCAAATCCGAAATGATGATTTTTAGAAAAATGATTATTTAAGTGTCGAATTAAACAAATTAATAAAAAAGATGTTCCAATAATAACGTGAATTCCATGGAATCCTGTTGCTATAAAAAATGTTGATCCATAAACAGCATCTGCAATTGTAAATGGAGCTTCAGCATATTCATATGCTTGAAGAATAGTAAAATAAATTCCTAATAAAATAGTAAAAAATAATCCTTGAGTTGTTTGTGAATGATTACCTTCTATTAAACTGTGATGAGCTCATGTAACTGTAATTCCAGAAGATAATAAAATAGCTGTATTTAATAAAGGAATATGGAATGGATTAAATGGTGTAATACCTGATGGAGGTCAATTAATTCCTAATTCAATTGTAGGAGATAAACTACTATGGAAAAAGGCTCAAAAAAATGAAATAAAGAAAAAAATTTCTGAAACAATAAATAAAATTATTCCTCATCGTAATCCTAAGGTTACTGGGTAAGTATGTAATCCTTGAAAGGTTCCTTCTCGAGAAATATCTCGTCATCATTGATATATTGTTAATAAAGTAATAATATTTCCTAATGCAAATAAAGAAATATCATATTGATGGAATCATTTAACTAATCCTGAAACTGTTGTTATAGCTCCGATAGCTCCAGTTAAAGGTCAAGGGCTATAATCAACAAGGTGATAAGGGTGGTTTGCATGAGTTGACATTAGTTTACTTCTCTAGAATATAAAGTTCTTAAAACAGCAAATACATAAGATTGAATAATAGCAACTGCTGATTCTAAAACTAATAAAGCAATTTGTCCAATAATTAATAAACTTACAAGAGAATGTGATATAGAAGGTCCAGTATTTCCTAATAAAGTTAATAGTAAATGTCCAGCAATTATATTGGCTGCTAATCGAACAGCTAAAGTACCTGGTCGAATTACATTACTAATAGTTTCAATACATACTATAAATGGTATTAAAACAGCAGGAGTTCCTTGAGGGACTAAATGTGCAAATATATGTTGAGTATGATTAATTCATCCATAAATTATAAAACATAATCAAAGAGGTAAAGCTAATGTTAATGTTAAAGTTAAATGACTTGTTCTAGTAAAAATATATGGAAATAATCCTATAAAATTATTAAATAAAATTAAAGAAAATAGTGAAATAAAAATAAAAGTTCTTCCAGGATGTCCAGTAGGACCTAGTAAAGTTTTAAATTCTTTGTGAAGAGTTAATAAAATATTATTTCAAATAATTTGGTATCGATTAGGTATAAATCAATATATTATTGGAATTATTAATAAGCCAATAAAAGTTCTTAATCAATTTAATGATAAATTAAATAAACTAGATGAAGGATCAAATACTGAGAATAAATTAGTTATCATTTTCAATTAAAAGGATTAGTTGATAAATAAGTTGGTTGACTAGATTTAGGAGTAGAAGGTAAATACGAATAATAATTTATAACATTAAATAAAATGAAAGTAATTGAAAAAATAAAAAATAATAAAAGTCATCTAATAGGTGCTATTTGTGGAATTAAAAAATATTAAAATATTAATAATTTTAGTTTGACATACTAATGTTATATCTTTAACTAATTTTTTATTACCATTAGAAGTAATCGCTAATTTACTATAAAATGGTTTAAGAGACCAGTACTTGCTTTCAGTCATCTAATGATACATTACTTATATAAGAAATTCATTTAATAAAATGATTTACAGGAATACTTTCAATTACAATAGGTATAAAACTGTGATTAGCTCCACAAATTTCTGAACATTGTCCAAAAAATAATCCAGGACGATTAATTATAAAACTAGTTTGATTTAGACGTCCTGGAGTTCCATCAACTTTAATTCCTAAGGTTGGTACAGTTCATGAATGAATTACATCTGCGGCAGTAATTAAAATTCGAATTTGTGAGTTAGTAGGTAAAACAACTCGATTATCAACATCTAATAATCGAAATCCATCAGTAGGTAATTCATTTGTAGGAATTATATATGAATCAAATTCAATATTTAAAAAATCAGAATATTCATAACTTCAATATCATTGATGTCCAATTGTTTTTAAAGTAATAACAGGTTCATTAATTTCATCTAATAAATATAATAATCGAAGAGAAGGAAAGGCAATAAATAAAAGTACAATTGCTGGTAAAATAGTTCAAATTACTTCAATAGTTTGACCATGTAATAAGAATCGATTAGTGAATGAATTAAAAAATAATATAAATATTAAATAACCAACTAAAATTGTAATTATGATTAAAATTAATAATGTATGATCATGAAAAAAAGTTAATTGTTCTATTAAAGGAGAAGTTCTATCTTGTAATCCAAGATTTGCTCATGTTGACATTTTCTAATAAAAGAATAAATCTTTATATATGGAGCTTAAATCCATTGCACTAATCTGCCATATTAGAATGAAGCAGTTAATAGTGGAAGTTCAGAATAACTATGTTCAGCTGGAGGTAAATTTTGATATCATTCAATTGATGAATTTAATTGAATTGGAAATACTACAAGTTTTTTAGTAATTATTCTATCTCAAATAATATATAAAAATAGAATAACTCCTAAAAATGAAATTGTAGATCCAATTGTTGAAACTACGTTTCAGGCAGTATAAGCATCTGGATAATCAGAATATCGTCGTGGTATACCTGCTAATCCTAAAAAGTGTTGAGGGAAAAATGTTAAATTTACTCCTACAAATATAATTAAAAATTGACTTTTTAAAAGAGCTGGATTAAGAGTTAATCCTGTAAATAAAGGATATCAATGAACAAATCCTCCTATAATAGCAAATACAGCTCCTATTGATAGAACATAATGAAAATGAGCTACTACATAATATGTATCATGTAAAATAATATCAAGTGAAGAATTAGCTAATACAACTCCTGTTAGTCCTCCAACAGTAAATAAAAATACAAATCCTAAAGCTCATAAAATAGCAGGAGAATAGCTTATTTGGGTACCATGAAGGGTAGCTATTCAACTAAAAATTTTAATTCCTGTAGGTACTGCAATAATTATAGTTGCAGAAGTAAAATAAGCTCGTGTATCAACGTCTATTCCAACAGTAAATATATGATGAGCTCATACAATAAATCCTAATAGTCCAATAGCTAATATAGCATAAATTATTCCTAATGAACCAAATGTTTCCTTTTTTCCTCTTTCTTGACTAATAATATGAGAAATTATTCCAAATCCTGGAAGAATTAAAATATAAACTTCAGGATGCCCAAAAAATCAAAATAAATGTTGATATAAAATAGGGTCACCTCCTCCTGCTGGGTCAAAGAATGATGTATTTAAGTTTCGATCAGTTAAAAGTATAGTAATAGCTCCTGCTAATACAGGTAAAGATAATAATAAAAGAATAGCAGTAATTACTACAGCTCATACAAATAAGGGTATTCGATCAAATGTAATTCCTGTTGATCGTATATTAATTACAGTAGTAATAAAATTTACAGCTCCTAAAATAGAAGAAATTCCTGCTAAATGTAATGAAAAAATTGCTAAATCAACTGATCCACCTCCATGGGCAATTGCGGCAGATAGCGGTGGGTAAACTGTTCAACCAGTCCCAGCCCCATTTTCTACTATACTACTGGCTAATAAAAGAGTCAATGATGGAGGGAGTAGTCAAAAACTTATATTATTTATTCGAGGAAAAGCTATATCAGGAGCTCCTAATATTAAAGGAACTAATCAATTTCCAAATCCTCCAATTATAATAGGTATTACTATAAAGAAAATTATTACAAAAGCATGTGCTGTTACAATTACATTATAAATTTGGTCATCTCCAATTAATGATCCTGGATGTCCTAATTCAGCTCGAATTAAAATACTTAATGAAGTACCAATTATTCCGGCTCATGCTCCAAAGATAAAATATAATGTTCCAATATCCTTATGATTTGTTGAAAATAATCATTGTCGCGATTAAATGGCTGAATTATAGGCAATAGATTGTAAATCTATGTATGAAGATTTGACTTCTTTAATCAAGGCTTTATAGTCAACAATGACATTAGACTGCAATTCTAAAGGAGTAAATTTCATTACTAAGGCTTAAAAGATTTATACTTATATATATAGCTTTGAAGACTATTAGTTTTGATTAACTTAAAGCCTTTAATAAGTTAGATAAGTTATTGAAATAATAAATAGTCCAAATAATGAAATAAATGACATAATTAAATAAAAAATTATGTAATTATTATTTAATTTCATATTAATTTGTCAATTTGGTTCAATATAATTCAGTATAAAAGCTGAGTATCTAATTCGTAAATAAAAATATAAAGTGATTAAAGTTAATGCTGTTATAAAAATTAATAGAGATAATTGATAACTTCTAGCTAATTGTTGAATTACTATTCATTTAGGTAAAAATCCTAAAAAAGGAGGTAATCCACCTAAAGATAATAAATTTATGAATAAAGTAAATTTTAAAGTTTTTGATAAAAATATTGAAGAAAATATTTGATTAATATGAAATATTTTGAATAAATTGAAAAAAAATACAATTGTTAATGATAAAAATCTATACATTAGAAAATAAAATAATCATAAATTTTCATTTGAAATTATAGCTGCCAGTATTCATCCTAAATGATTAATTGAAGAAAATGCTATAATTTTTCGTAAAGAAGTTTGATTTAATCCTCCTAAAGATCCAATAATTATTGAACAAATAATTACAAAAATAAAAAATGATTTATTTAAAATATAAGAAATTAATATTATAGGAGCAATTTTTTGTCAAGTTATTAGAATTAAATTATTAATTCATGATAATCCCTCTATAACTCCTGGAAATCAAAAATGGAAAGGAGCAGCTCCAGATTTTAATATTAATGAAGATAAAATAATTAGATTTGAATAATTATAATTAAAATTTAATTGAGAAATAAAATTAAATTTTAATATTGATATAATTACTGCAAATAATAAAACAGAAGATGCTAATGCTTGGGTTAAAAAATACTTTAATGAAGCTTCAGTGGATATTAAATTATTCGTATCAATTATTAAGGGAATAAAAGATAATAAATTAATTTCCAATCCTATTCAAGCTCTTAGTCATGAATTTGATGAAATAGTAATTAATGACCCAAATATTAAAGTTCTAAAAAATAAAATTTTAGAAGAATTTTTAAAAATTAAAAAGAAAAGGATTATAACCTTTATAAATGGGGTATGAACCCAGTAGCTTAATTTAGCTTATCTTTTTAAAATAAAATTATATTTTGGTGTATGATGCACAAAAGTTTTTGATACTTTTAGAAATAGTTTAATTCTATTAAATATAATAATGAATATGATTTTTATCATATTATTTACCCTATCAAGGTAATCCTTTTATCAGGCAATTCATT